TTGAGCAGGCTAAAAAAAGACATACAACCTTGGCAAGAACGACGTTCGGCAGAATATATGACTCATGCTCCTTTAGGTTCTTTAAATTCTGTGGGTGGTGTAGCTACGGAGATCAATGCAGTCAATTATGTCTCTCCTAGAAGTTGGTTAGCGACCTCTCATTTTGTTCTAGGGTTCTTCTTTTTTGTAGGACATTTGTGGCATGCGGGAAGGGCCCGTGCAGCTGCAGCAGGGTTTGAAAAAGGAATCGATCGTGATTTGGAACCCGTTCTTTTCATGACTCCTCTAAACTGAGATTTTCTATATATATTCTATTGTTTTTTTTTGGTTCTGGCTCGGCATCTAGCCGAGCCTTCCTTTCTATGAAAGAAAGGATAAGGGAAAAAAACAAATGAAAAAAACCAATTTTTGCAATAAATAATTGGAGAGAGAGGGATTCGAACCCCCGATAGTTCGAAGAACTATGCCGGTTTTCAAGACCGGAGCTATCAACCACTCAGCCATCTCTCCCAAAGATAATCTATATCTTATTCCTACGAATCAAATCATACCATCAAATCATACCATATATTACTCATATGAGATGAGTAACTAATTATCTAGCCATCTCCTATATTAATTATTAATCTTAACCATTTCGAGATATCTATGTATAAAGTATACATAGATATAGTAACGAGTATGCCTTTTTTTCAGAAAGTCGAGTCTACTTCAAATTAAGTATTAAGTTTTAAAGAAAAGAATCATTTGATTTTTAATGAAAACCTTCCATTCCATATTGTATATATATTACTCTGTATATATATTAATATTATCCCAATGTGAGGGATAAATTGTATAATTCATTTTTTAGTAGTTTGGAGGATTAGATGACTATTGCTTTCCAATTAGCTGTTTTTGCACTGATTGCAACTTCATCAGTCTTACTGATTAGTGTACCTCTTGTATTTGCTTCTTCTGATGGTTGGTCAAGTAACAAAAATGTTCTATTTTCCGGTACATCATTATGGATTGGATTAGTCTTCTTAGTAGCGATTCTTAATTCTCTCATTTCTTGAATTTATTTTATATTTTTATATTTTCCCACATCACTTCTGCGAGTCAATTTAGATTGTGAGACATATTTAGATTGAATCTGAGTTATTAAAATTTCGTGAGCAGTATGCAAGGTTTACTAGAAAATAAAAATATATGACCCTGCACAAATACGATCCAGACGCATATATGACATATTATATATGTCATATATGTGTGAACATATTGCGTGCGTATCAGGAAGAAAGAAATTGCGGATATGGTCGAATGGTAAAATTTCTCTTTGCCAAGGAGAAGACGCGGGTTCGATTCCCGCTATCCGCCCACGATCATACTATAGTATATAGTAAATTCATTCTTACTTTTTCTTTGCTATCTCCCATCCAACCAAAAAAAGTTTAGTAGAATTCTTTTAGTTAATTAGTCATTAACTATACTTTTATTTTTGAACAAAAAAACATGGGTGCGGAGGCGGGATTTGAACCCGCGATTTCAAGATTATGAGCCTTGCGAGCTATCCAGACTGCTCTACTCCGCCTGTGGCTGATCATCCTCTCGGACCAGCTACTGATCATCGCCTTGGTAAGCTATTGCCTCACCAACTAACTAATCAGACACGAGCCCCTCCTCGGGCGGATTCCTCCTTTTGCTCCTCAGCCTACGGGGTATTAGCAACCGTTTCCAGTTGTTGTTCCCCTCCCAAGGGCAGGTTCTTGCGCGTTACTCACCCGTCCCCCACTGGAAACACCACTTCCTGTCCGACTTGCATGTGTTAAGCATGTCGCAACCGTTTCCAGTTGTTGTTCCCCTCCCAAGGGCAGGTTCTTGCGCGTTACTCACCCGTCCCCCACTGGAAACACCACTTCCTGTCCGACTTGCATGTGTTAAGCATGTCGCCAGCGTTCATCCTGAGCCAGGATCAAACTCTCCATGAGATTCCTAGTTCCATTACTTATAGCTTCCTTCTTCGTAGACAAAGCTGATTCGGACTCTCCAAGGCATCACTTGGATTCGTGTGAGCCTGGAGTTTGCTTCCAACAATATAATATAGATATTTCTTCCCTATGATGCATATCCCACAAGCCTCTTTTTCATTCTCGTTCGATCACGGCGGGGGACTAAGCCCAAATAGAACAACTCAGATTGGCTTTAGGTTAGGGATAATCAGGTTCGAACTGATGACTTCCACCACGTCAAGGTGACACTCTACCACTGAGTTATATCCCTTCCCTGCCTAAAATACTAACTTATAGGTTAGGGATAATCAGGTTCGAACTGATGACTTCCACCACGTCAAGGTGACACTCTACCACTGAGTTATATCCCTTCCCTGCCTAAAATACTAACTTATAGGGTCGAGAAATTCAAGGCCACTACTCCTAAACAACTTGGAGTCGGGTCTTCTTTTCGTACTTTTTATTATGGATAGCTCAGGAATGAGACCATTGTCAACCACTCCTATCGGAAATGGGATTGACCAAGCCATAGCACATGCTCTCATCAAATCCGTACTTGAGTCGGCTCAATCCTTTTTTTAGGAAAAGATTGGGCCGAGTTGAATTGCAATCAATTTAGTAAAACTTACTGAATTATGGTAGAACTTACTGAATAATGTGCGTTTTTTTTTGATCTTTCTATTTCGCCTTATCTAGTTTATCTACCGGATCGAATTCAAATTTGATTGCTTTCCATACTTCACAAGCAGCGGCTAGTTCAGGACTCCATTTAGCTGCTGCTCGAATAATCTCGTTACCTTCACGAGCAAGATCACGTCCTTCATTACGAGCTTGTACACACGCTTCTAAAGCCACCCTGTTAGCTACTGCACCAGGTGCATTTCCCCAAGGGTGTCCTAAGGTTCCTCCACCAAATTGAAGTACGGAATCATCTCCAAAGATTTCGGTCAAAGCAGGCATATGCCAAACATGGATACCCCCTGAAGCCACAGGTATAACACCAGGCATAGAGACCCAATCTTGAGTGAAAAAGATACCACGACTACGATCTTTTTCAATATAATCATCACGTAATAAATCAACAAAACCTAAAGTCATCTCACGCTCCCCTTCCAGTTTACCTACTACTGTACCAGAGTGAATATGATCTCCACCAGACATACGTAATGCTTTAGCTAGTACACGGAAATGCATACCATGGTTTTTCTGTCTATCAATAACTGCATGCATTGCGCGGTGGATGTGAAGAAGTAGACCATTATCACGACAATAAAAAGCCAAACTAGTATTTGCAGTGAATCCCCCGGTTAAGTAGTCATGCATTATGATAGGAACTCCCAATTCTCTAGCAAATACTGCTCTTTTAAGCATTTCTTCAGATGTACCTGCAGTAGCATTCAAGTAGTGCCCTTTGATTTCACCTGTTTCGGCCTGTGATTTATAAATTGCTTCGGCACAGAACAAGAAACGATCTCTCCAACGCATAAATGGTTGTGAGTTTACGTTTTCATCATCTTTGGTAAAATCAAGTCCACCACGTAGACATTCATAACATGCTCTACCGTAGTTCTTTGCGGATAATCCCAATTTTGGTTTAATAGTACATCCCAATAGAGGACGACCATATTTGTTCAACTTATCTCTTTCGGATTGGATACCATGAGGTGGGCCTTGGAAAGTTTTTGAATAAGCAGGGGGAATTCGTAAGTCTTCCAAGCGTAGAGCTCGTAGGGCTTTGAAACCAAATACATTACCTACAATAGAAGTAAACATGTTAGTAACAGAACCTTCTTCAAAAAGGTCTAAAGGATAAGCTACATAGGCAATAAATTGATTTTCTTCTCCAACAACAGGCTCGATATGATAGCATCGTCCTTTGTAACGATCAAGACTGGTAAGTCCATCAGTCCAAACAGTTGTCCATGTACCAGTAGAAGATTCTGCCGCTACTGCAGCTCCTGCTTCTTCAGGGGGGACTCCGGGTTGAGGAGTTACTCGGAACGCTGCTAAGATATCAGTATCTTTGGTTTCGTACTCAGGAGTATAATAAGTAAGTTTGTAATCTTTAACCCCTGCTTTAAACCCAACACTTGCTTTAGTCTCTGTTTGTGGTGACATAAGTCCCTTTCTACAACTTATGAATTAAGAATTGTCAAAAGAACAAGATCTACTCGAGATGGATTTTCAATGGAGTAAAAATCTTTCATTTCCAAAAAAATCAATTAGGATTTTTAATTGCATGTCATTTGGAGGTTTTTTTGAGTGTATTTGATGCACCAAATACACCCTTATTATATGCTCTTTGATATATATAGTGCAAGCGAATCTTGTTTTGCAAATTGATAAATTTCTAATGAGATTTTTCTTAGAGAATCTATTTCTTAATTTGAAATCAAAATATTTCAATACGCATGTCCCTCTTGACACTTCCCTCTTGGCAGTGATATGTTTTTTATATGTAAATCCTAGAAAAAAAGCATAATTCATCTACGAAAGAATTGAAAAACAGAAATCTATATGAAAAAAGAAAATGAAAAAAGAAAGAAACATTGACTGAACCTAAGAATTAACTCATTTAAATTGAATTAATAAAGGATTGAATAAGATTCAATCGCTTAGATCGTTAACTAAATAAAAAGTTATTTCCTTTTTATTTTTTATTGAATTAATTGATCAGCTTGCTATCGAATATTGCTTTTTGCTTTGGTACTATAAAAAAAAACTGCAAAATACTTCATTTTTTTTATAATTATGAATCCTACTAATTCTAATCCTGTAGTTTCCACACAAAATATAGGGCATATTGTTCAAATTATTGGCCCAGTACTCGATATTGTCTTTCCTCCGGGCAAAATGCCTAATATTTATAATGCTTTAGTAGTTAAAGGTCCATATACGCAGCAGATTAATGTTACTTGTGAGGTGCAACAATTATTAGGAAATAATCGAGTTAGAGCTGTAGCTATGAGTGCTACAGAAGGTTTAACGAGAGGAATGGAAGTGATTGACACAGGGGCTGCTCTAAGTGTTCCAGTTGGTGAAGTAACCCTCGGACGAATTTTCAACGTTCTTGGAGAGCCTGTTGATAATTTAGGCCCTTTAGACATTAGTAAAACATCTCCTATTCATAGATCTGCACCCGCCTTTGTAGAATTAGATACAAGATTATCAATCTTTGAAACAGGTATTAAAGTAGTAGATCTTTTAGCTCCTTACCGCCGTGGAGGAAAAATAGGATTATTCGGGGGAGCTGGAGTAGGTAAAACAGTACTGATCATGGAATTGATCAACAACATTGCTAAAGCTCACGGAGGTGTATCCGTATTTGGTGGAGTAGGGGAACGTACTCGTGAGGGAAATGATCTTTATATTGAAATGAAAGAATCCGGAGTGATTAATGAAAAAAATCTTTCCGAATCAAAAGTAGCTCTAGTCTATGGTCAAATGAATGAACCCCCGGGAGCTCGTATGAGAGTTGGTTTAACTGCCCTAACTATGGCAGAATATTTTCGAGATGTTAATAAACAAGATGTGCTTCTATTCATTGACAATATCTTTCGTTTCGTCCAAGCAGGATCAGAAGTATCCGCTTTATTAGGTAGAATGCCTTCCGCAGTTGGTTATCAACCCACCCTTAGCACAGAAATGGGTTCTTTGCAAGAAAGAATTACTTCTACGAAAAAGGGAGCTATAACTTCAATCCAAGCAGTTTACGTGCCTGCGGATGACTTGACTGACCCTGCTCCTGCTACAACATTTGCACATTTAGATGCTACTACCGTACTATCAAGACCATTAGCTGCAAAAGGTATTTATCCAGCAGTGAATCCCTTAGATTCAACGTCAACTATGTTACAACCAAAGATTGTTGGCGAAGAACATTATGAAACTGCGCAAAGAGTTAAGCAAACTTCACAACGTTACAAAGAACTTCAGGACATTATAGCAATTCTCGGATTGGATGAATTATCCGAGGAGGATCGTTTAACTGTAGCAAGAGCACGAAAAATTGAGCGTTTCTTATCACAACCCTTCTTCGTGGCAGAAGTCTTTACTGGTTCTCCAGGAAAATATGTTGGTCTTGCAGAAACTATTAGGGGATTTCAACTGATCCTTTCTGGAGAATTAGACGCTTTGCCCGAGCAAGCTTTTTATTTGGTGGGTAACATCGATGAAGCTACCGCGAAAGCTATCAATTTAGAAGTGAAGTAGAGAGCATTTTGAAGAAATGACCTTAAAACTTTGTGTACTGACTCCTAATCGAATTATTTTGGATTCAGAAGTAAAAGAAATCATTTTATCTACAAATAGTGGTCAAATTGGTGTATTACCAAATCACACTCCTATTGCCACAGCTTTGGATATAGGTCTTTTGAGAATACACATCAACGACCAATGGTTAAGGGTGGCTCTAATGGGTGGTTTTGCCAGAATTGGAAATAATGAAATCATCATTTTAGGAAATGATGCAGAGATAAGTACCGACATTGATCCGCAAGAAGCTCAAGAAGCTCTTGAAATAGCTGAAGCTAACTTGAGGAAAGCTAAGGGTAAGAGACAACTGATTGAAGCGAATCTAGCTCTTAGACGAGCTAGGACACGAATAGAGGCTGTTAATGTTATTTCTTAACATTTTATTTCAAAATTAGTCAATACATCAAATAAATACAAATAAGTTTTTATAAAGTTTTTTTGATACTATCTTCTTTAAATTGAAAAAAATAACTTTGAATCAGATACAAGGAAAAGATCCATTAAGTAGAAAAACTTATTAGATACCAGGGTTAGTATCTAATAAGTTCTACCTACTATTGGATTTGAACCAATGACTCCTGCCGTATGAAAGCAATACTCTAACCACTGAGTTAAGTAGGTAGTTCAAAACAAAAAAGAAAATTCTATCACTTTTCTAATTCTAATTATAGATAGATTATTCTTTCTAAGCAATACCAATCGATTAACAGTAAATAGATCAGAGATTTATCATATGGATTAGGATATGGATTAGGCTTGACAAAAAATCTTTTTTGTATTAAGATTTTTTGTACAAGGGCTATAGCTCAGTTGGTAGAGCGCCTCGTTTACACGTGCGCCAATGTTTTTCAAAGAAGCATGTAATGAACATGATTAGTCTTATTCAAAAATCAATGTCTTACTCCATATATTGAAAATAAGGGAGAACAATAGCCTGACAAATAGTCGGTTTAGTATGATTTTGATGTGATTTTCGATACAAAATCTAATAAAACCACTCATTGATTTGTTAATTGATAAGGTTAATAGCTAAATCTATTCAATGCTAGGCATAATGAGTATAAGGATCTCAAAAAAACTCTTTTCGTCCTATGAACTTTAAGGTGTATAAAGTCTCATATTCGACTCTTACATACAGCGGAACGATAGAGATTCTATTTATTTCAAATTAGGTGAAATAGGCCGAAGGCAGACCTAAGTCAAGGTAACCCTTCTTTGAAAAACTTTGGTATTGCTCTTAGATCAGGACATAATGAATCAGAGTACATGGAACCATCTTTTTATCTTCATTTTTCCCATAATGAAATAATATGGTGGATTAACTGATTTTCTTTTAGTTAATGAAAGAGCCCAATGCAACAAACTGCATGTTGGGTCTTTGAAATAGTTCGAATCATTTCGATAATAAATTCAGTTTGATCTCTTTTACCGAGAAGGTCTACGGTTCGAGTCCGTATAGCCCTAATCCATTTCATTTTTCAAGACTTTTTTTTTTTTGAAAGAGTTTTCAAAATAGAACTCTCTTTCAAAATATCTTAAAAGATATTAAGATAAGAAAAGTATCCCGAATAAACTAATTATTTAATAGAGTTTCTTCAATTCTATGTAAATTTTGATATTCTTACATTGTCTTTTACTATAAAGTAAAGAAGTAAAGTAATTTTTGAATTAAGATATTTTTGTATTTATTCTATCTTATGGAATAAAAGATAGAACTATAAAAACTTATGGAATAAAAGTATAGTAATTTTTGAATTAAAATATTTTTGTATTTATTCTATCTTATGGAATAAAAGATAGAACTATAAAAACTTATGGAATAAAAGTATAGAACTATAAAAAAAAAAAAAAAGAGAAGGTGAAACCAAAGAAGAGAAAAATTTCTCTTCTGTCTAAGAAGATCCTATGTTTACACCATATCTAACTAGAATGGAAGTTCAAAATGAAATTAGGATTCCTTGAATCAAATAGAATCTTTAAACGAGACATGTCACAAATAAAGTCAATTCATAAAAATATATCCTTCTTTTACTGAAGTTCTGGATGAATTAACAATGGCAATTCGAATCAAAAAATTCAGTATATTTTTATTTTATACGAAGGAGCACATTTATGTTTCTGCTTCATGAATATGATATTTTCTGGGCATTTCTCATAATATCAAGCCTTTTTCCTATCTTAGCATTTTTTATTTCAGGAGTTTTAGTCCCGATTCGTGAAGGACCTGAAAAGTTTTCTAGTTATGAATCAGGTATAGAACCTATGGGAGATGCTTGGTTACAATTCCGAATTCGTTATTATATGTTTGCTCTTGTTTTTGTTGTTTTTGATGTTGAAACAGTCTTTCTTTATCCGTGGGCAATGAGCTTCGATGTATTAGGTGTATCTTTATTTATCGAAGCTTTTATTTTCGTTCTTATCCTAATTGGTGGTTCAGTTTACGCATGGCGAAAAGGAGCATTAGAATGGTCTTAACTAAATATTCAGAAAAACGGAAAAAAAAACAAGGACAAAATCCTAATAAGACAGTTATGAATTTGATTGACTTTTCGTTACTTGATCAAACAACCTCCAATTCAGTTATTTCAACTACATCAAATGATCTTTCAAATTGGTCAAGACTTTCCAGTTTATGGCCTCTTTTATATGGTACTAGTTGTTGTTTCATTGAATTTGCTTCATTAATAGGTTCGCGATTTGATTTTGATCGTTATGGATTGGTACCAAGATCAAGTCCTAGGCAAGCGGACCTAATTTTAACAGCTGGCACTGTAACAATGAAAATGGCTCCTTCTTTAGTGCGATTATATGAACAAATGCCTGAACCTAAATACGTTATTGCTATGGGAGCTTGTACTATTACAGGGGGAATGTTCAGTACTGATTCTTATACTACTGTTCGGGGAGTTGATAAGCTAATTCCTGTGGATGTTTATTTACCGGGATGCCCGCCTAAACCAGAGGCAGTTATAGATGCTATAACAAAACTTCGTAAAAAGATATCTCGAGAAATAGTTGAAGATAGAACTAGATCTCAAGAAGAAAATCGATGTTTTACTACTAATCATAAATTTCATGTTCAACGTAGTAATCATACTGGAAATTACGATCAGGGATTTAGAAATACCTCACAATCTATTTCAGAGATATCTTCTAAAATAAAATTGAAAGATTCAGTATTTTCTTACAGTTAATTAGGTAAGGTTATTTTTTTCAGAATTAAGAAAGAGCAAGTCAATCTTTACTTTCCAATTTTATGGTAAAACACTTATACAAATTTGAGAGAGATCAATAGAATGGAGAAGGATCCTTTGCAAAATGATTTATCTGATTGGCTAGTCAATAATGAACTGGTTCATAGATCTTTAGGTTTTGATTCTCGAGGAATACAAACCTTACAAATAAAGGTCGAGGATTGGGACTCCATTGCTGTTATTTTATATGTATATGGTTACAATTATTTGCGCTCTCAGTGTGTTTATGATGTAGCACCAGGGGGGTTTTTAGGTAGCGTATATCATCTTACAAGAATACAATATGATATATATAATCCAGAAGAAGTATGTATAAAAGTATTTGTGTCAAGGAATAATCCTAAAATCCCATCTGTTTTCTGGATTTGGAGAAGTGCTGATTTTCAAGAACGCGAATCTTACGATATATTGGGAATCTCTTATGATAATCATCCACGCCTTAAACGTATTTTAATGCCTGAAAGTTGGATAGGCTGGCCCTTGCGTAAGGACTATATTACGCCAGATTTCTATGAAATACAAGATGCTCTTTGAATGATAAGAAATCAATGTTCACTTAATTATGACATGACTTCAAAATTCATTAATGAATATTTTGAAATTCTATTTTACATGAAATAAACAAAGTAACTGCTAGATTCTTATTCGCATCATAGATATAAAAAAATAGATATAAAAAAGTCTTTATATTTTTTCATTTGGAGGAGAAAGAAATATAATATTCATGTATTTTCTATTAACTGAAGATTTTAGAATTGCACTCAGAAAAGAAGGTAAGCAAGAAAGAAACAGAATAAATAAAAAAATGAATATGAAATTCAGGAATAAAAAAATAAAAAGAAGGTATCAAATTTTAAAATGCATTCTGTCTATCTATTCTTATCTTAGAACTCTTTATCTAAAACTAAAGAGTTCTTTTTTAATTTTGATAATAAATATTATCATCTTTTTAATATGATGTTTCTATATATCTATATTCTATAGATATAATAGAATATAGAAAAGATGAAAAAACATTATATGAGAATATTAATATATTCATAATATTAATATTATGAATTAAATAAATAATTGAGTTTATATACTAATCATATATATAAATATATATATGTATATTCTTATTAATTCTTACCCACCCAATTTATTTTTGTCTTGCCGGGAACCAGTTTTGAACTGGTGACACGAGGATTTTCAGTCCTCTGCTCTACCGACTGAGCTATCCCGACTATTTCTTGTGGATCACTCGAGTAGAATACTCGTACCTATGCCCTTGTCAATTAAATAAGGGAGCTCAAATAAAATTAAAATAAAAATTTATTCAAAAAAATTGAATAATTAATGAGTAGAATACTCGTACCTATGCCCTTGTCAATTAAATAAGGGAGCTCAAATAAAATTAAAATAAAAATTTATTCAAAAAAATTGAATAATTAATGTTTAAGATAATGATATGATTGGTAATGATTTCATTATAGAAGAATGATTCTTTGTATATGCTTAGGATCTTTTCATATGCTTATATTTTATTATTTTGCATAATAAATATTTTTTTTTCAGATCTATTTGCGAAATGAGAAAATAGAACGAATTAAAAAGAAAAGATAGTGAATTTTATTTGAATTTTTCATCAAAATAAAAAAGAGATATTTTGAAAATCAAATGGGCTTTTTATTGGGGATAGAGGGACTTGAACCCTCATGATTTCAAAAATCGACGGATTTTCCTCTTACTATAAATTTCATTGTTGTCGATATTGACATGTAGAATGGACTCTCTCTTTATTCTCGTTTGATTTATCATCATTTTTTCGATCTAACAAACTCTATAATGAATTCCATAAATAGAATAAATTGATTATTAAAAATTGAGTTTTTTTCTCATTAAATTTCATATTTGAATCAATTCACCATAAACAATTCATAATTTATGGAATTCATTGGAATTCATCGAAATTCCTGAATTTGCTACTCCATAATCATTGTTAATTTATTTATTGACATAAATAATATGATTTGATTTTATGATTAATAATTTGATTAATTATCATATATACGTACGTCTTTGTTTGTATAGACGGCTATCCTTTCTCTTATTTCGATAGAGAAATTTTAGTATTGCAACATAATAAATTCTATTCGTTAGAAAAGCTTCCATCGAGTCTCTGCACCTATCTTTAATATTAGATAATAAAAAATATTATTTCTTATCTGAAATAATAAATATTTTATATATTTCTTTTTCTCAAAAAGAAGATTTGGCTCAGGATTGCCCATTTTTAATTCCAGGGTTTCTCTGAATTTGAAAGTTAACACTTAGCAAGTTTCCATACCAAGGCTCAATCCAATGCAAGTCCGTAGCGTCTACCAATTTCGCCATATCCCCTTTTTTTGAGACTAAAATGTAATTTTCATTTTTATCCATTTCCCTACTATAATTATTATTTTTTTTCCATTTATTAATTTTTTTTTTAGTTTAATTTAGTCATAAATAATTTTATTAATTAATTATTGATTTTCAACAGTCTAAAGTTCTATACATTGATTATTAAATAATCGAGAGTTCTATATTTCTCTTTTTTCAATTTACTCACTTTTTTTTTCAAATGAAACTCAAAAATTGATTGAATCGAATCTCAGATTGTATCTTTATCTATTCTTCTTTATTTTTTTATTTTTTATTAAGACCAATCTTTTCAAATTTTATATAACATATTTTAATATATGTTAGATATAGAATCTTCAGTTGAATTTCATTATATTGAAACATATGATAAACATATCATAATGAATAAAGTATTTACTTTTTTTTCTTGAAAAAGCGGATTTCAAACTAAAAAGCTATGAATTATATAGTTTCACTTACATATAAAAAGAATATCGAAATTCAAAATTCAGATCTGAGATTTTTTGAATTTCAACAGTTTTTTTCTTATGTGAGCCCACTTAGCTCAGAGGTTAGAGCATCGCATTTGTAATGCGATGGTCATCGGTTCAACTCCGATAGCGGGCTTTTTTCTTTTCTACCTATGTTGTGTTGATAGAACACATAGAAAAAAATGTACAATTCGAAATTGTTCGTGAAAGAATCAAATTCCACGATATAAAATCTTCAAACCAAAATGAGCAAAACATAATAAAAAATAGAACAAAATGATTCCATAAACCGAATAGAAAGGAACATAGTAATTCTTTTTTCATAAACCTCCTCTATTTCTTTATAGCTGAACGAATTCTTTTTTCCTCCTTATTTTTATGATAAAGAAACAAAAAAATCTATGAATTAAACCTAATTCTATTTTAGTGTGGAGATTATATCATGTGTGTATATATATTCAATATATAAGTGAAATAAGAAAATGATATATGTCTTAATTGATACGATTTTGATTACTTATTGCAAAGCTTTTAGGGAAGCAGAAGATATCCAATCACAACAGCCGGAATCCGAATATGAGGAAGAAAAATCCTCCTATGATTCCACGGATTCAGACGACGAGGCATTTAGGGAAACAAAAGATATCCAATCACAACAGCCTGAATCCGAATTTAAGGAAGAAAGATACTCTTATGATTCCACGGATTCAAACGGCAAAGCTTTTAGGGAAGCAGAAGATATCCAATCACAACAGCCGGAATCCGAATATGAGGAAGAAAAATCCTCCTATGATTCCACGGATTCAGACGACGAGGCATTTGACGATGCTTTTAGGCAAAAAGTCTCCCGTGAAATGGACAATTCATTCCTTGATTTGGTTTTTGATCGACTTTTGGCGCACCTCGTAGGCCAAGTTGACCATCTTACGTTCCTGGTCCGTTTCTGCGAGACGACTAATTCGATACTCACGTGCTATCTAAGACCAGAGTTGTATTCCAATCTTAACAGACCCGTGGTGGGTGGTCAGGTAAGATTGGAGTACAATTATGTATCAAGGGTCTTTGATATCATTGAATTGGTTTCTAAGACCAAAGAAAAACCCCCGTGGGTATGGAACACGGTTTTTGCCGAAATAATAGGACAATTTGGGGAAGAGGAGGAAACGATATTCTACGCCGAACTAGAGCCTGGACAAGTCGTCCCCTGCAAAGTAAAAGATTACTTACGGGATGCCTGTATACAGGATGGCGATATCGTTTACCTTGAAGTGAACGAAAGAACCAAATCCTATTATATCCTTGAGATTGTGGAACCTAGTGATTACTGATGAATTTCTTGAACAATAAATATTGCAAAATTTTAAACTCTTAGTTCAAGAAATTCCTCTACACTAGGAATCCTTTTTTATAGGATACAAAAGGACTTTTTGGTATCCTAAAAATAGGATACTTAAATTGTTGAATTGAAAAAATGGTTCCTTTTTTGATTTTTTGAAGTCAAATTATATCAGAGGAAAAGAAATTATGAATGTTATATCATGCTCCATTAGAACATATAATGTGTTATTTGAGATATCTGCTGTAGAAGTAGGTCAACATCTCTATTGGCAAATAGGAGGTTTACAAATCCATGGCCAAGTACTTATTACTTCTTGGATTGTAATTGCAATCTTGTTAGTGTCAGTCATCATAGCTGTTCGGAATCCACAAACCATTCCGACTGATGGTCAGAATTTCTTTGAATATATTCTTGAATTTATTCGGGACTTAAGCAAAACTCAGATTGGAGATGAATACGGTCCTTGGGTTCCCTTTATAGGAACTATGTTCTTATTTATTTTCGTTTCTAATTGGTCAGGTGCTCTTTTCCCTTGGAAAATCATAGAGTTACCTCATGGGGAGTTAGCCGCTCCCACGAATGATATAAATACAACGGTTGCTTTAGCTTTACTCACGTCAGTGGCATATTTTTATGCGGGTCTTAGCAAAAAAGGATTGAGTTATTTTGAGAAATATATTAAGCCAACTCCAATCCTCTTACCAATTAATATTCTAGAAGATTTCACAAAACCTTTATCTCTGAGTTTTCGACTTTTTGGAAATATATTAGCTGATGAATTGGTAGTTGTTGTTCTTGTTTCTTTAGTCCCTTTAGTAATTCCTATACCTGTCATGTTGCTTGGATTATTTACAAGCGGTATTCAAGCTCTTATTTTTGCAACCTTAGCAGCAGCTTATATAGGAGAATCCATGGAGGATCATCATTGACTAGTTTTTCTTGAAATAATCTTTTTTTTAGCTTATTTCAATTCCTATATGATTCAAGAAAATCTCCTTGCTGATCGAAATTGAGAATATACTATGATAGAATAGAAAAATATAGGAAGATAGAACACGATTTAAACATAGGAGAGAGAAGGAATGGACGATCGAATTCGAATTTATAAAGGTTACGCTAAAAGTATGAAATTCTTAAAAGTCCAATCATTTTTTTTATGTGTTTTGAAAAATTTTTATGGTAAGTCTCAATATGGACTGTTTTTGGAAAAACTGCATCTCTATGCAATATGAGATGTTCACTAGCTAAATAACACTATGAATATCACTAAGTAATATATATACTTAGTAATATATATATATATATATATATACTTATTATATATACTTCTTAATATATTTATATATTAAATATGCATTTTATTTCTAAAAAATAGATTAGGATATAAATCTGTTTGTTCTGTGATTGTATATTCAATAAAAAAAATATGAACTAAAGGATCTCGAAGGAAGGGTAAAAAGAAACAATTAAATGAAAGAGTGGTTAGAAAGATATAGAAATATTCAAACTTTATTTTATTATATTAATAAAATTCCATCAGAAATAGAAAAGAAAAAGGAAATATCAAAAAAGTTCTGACAATTCGAAAATATTATTTATTTCAATTCGTAATTTTTAGTTATTTCGGCTAATAGATTTACCTAATTATAAAATTAGGTAATAATTCTTTGGTTGATTGTATCATTAACCCTTTCTTTTTTTAGTGCGAGGAACTTATTATGAATCCACTGATTTCTGCCGCTTCTGTTATTGCTGCTGGATTGGCTGTGGGGCTTGCTTCTATTGGGCCTGGGATTGGTCAAGGCACTGCTGCAGGTCAAGCTGTAGAAGGTATTGCGAGACAACCAGAAGCAGAGGGTAAAATACGAGGTACTTTATTGCTTAGTCTAGCTTTTATGGAAGCTTTAACAATTTATGGACTGGTTGTGGCATTAGCGCTTTTATTTGCAAATCCTTTTGTTTAATCGTAGCAATAGGAAAAAAAAGTCACTTAGATTATCTATTCTTTTTGGTATTTTGAAAACTTTCAACTGTTTTTTTTTCTTCGAATTATATCAACAATTTTTTCTTTTATTATATCAAGTTATTTGTATTTGTTGAACCTTTATGGAATAAAGGACTAATTTAAGGATGAGGGATTCCCAGATCGGCTCATCTGTACTTAGCTTAGTATATTAGAAACTTTTTTACTATTTCTTTATTTAGGAAAAATCTCAAGGGATGAGAGATACTTCATAATTCAAATGAGTTTAAGTTAATCTTAAATAAGATTAAGATATTCTCCCAAAAAAAGAAATTGATCAAAAAAGGATAAGTGAAGTGATAGAAAAAGAACTTTTTCTTTGTTAGCCCTATCTATAAGAGGAGAACATATGAAAAATGTAACCGATTCTTTCGTTTTCTTGAGTCACTGGTCATTAGCCGGGACTTTCGGGTTTAATACTGATATTTTAGCAACAAATCTAATAAATCTAATTGTAGTGATTGGTATATTGATTTTTTTTGGAAAGAGAGTGTGTGCGAGTTGTTTATTTCGAGAAAAAGTTGGATTCATCCGGCTTCACTTCCTTTTATTTTTGGAAAAGGGTGTATGATCTCCACGAATTACTTCTGAATAAATTCATAAATCATATGTAAGAACTATAGCATTTCGTTATTTATTGGTGAAATAACTTTGATTCTCTATCAAAACCAATCAAAATAATTTGAGATCTTTAACATGGTTAAAGCTAAACTGCTTGAAGTACAGGCAAAATGGTACTCTTTCTACGACTACGTTAGTATCAAAATGGTTTAAAAATGTATAGTTGAGAATTTTTTTGATATAGAACACTCATATCGATAAAAAAATTTGAACCATTTACTAGGAGGTCAACACCTTGTTTTTTATCCAATGCCGAAATGAGGACCTACTGTAATAAAAAAAATAAAAATTTTTTGGATTTGAAAAAAAAATATAAATTTGAATTTTCAATTTGTTTTTTTTTATTTATTTAATGAAATCTTTTTGAATTCAAAAAAATAAAGAACAAGCAATTTTGAATAAAGAAAGAAACAATTTTGCTGACAATTATTTATAGATTTTTCTCTGGTCAGAAGAGTCCTTTTCACTAATATATATTCTTATATTATGGTCTTTTAGAAGTTATATTATATGTTTGAATATAAACAGAAAAGAGAGGACAGGCTCATTAGATTCAAAAAAGAATTCATAAATAATTGAGCGGGAGAGCCAAATGAATCGAAAGATTCATGTTTGGTTTGGGAAGAGATCATGAAAGTTTTGAATTTCATAGTAAGATAATCTACTTTCATTAAATGATTTATTAGATAATCGAAAACAGAGGATTTTAAACACTCTTCGTAATTCAGAAGATTTACGTAAAACAGCCATTGAGCAGCTCGAAAAAGCTCGAGTTCGTTTCCGGAAAGTGGAACTGGAAGCGAATGAGTATCGGATGAATGAATACTCTGATCTAGAACGACAAAAACAAAATATTGTTAAAAAAGGTTATAATGATTTGGAACGATTAGAAAATAATAAGAAAGAAACCCTTTGTTTTGAACAAGAAAGAGCAATAAATCAAGTCCGACAACGAATTCTGCAACAAGCCTTCCAAAGAGCTCTGGGAACTCTAAAAAGTTCTTTAAATAGTGAATTACATTCTCGTACGATCCGTGCTAATATTGCCATTCTACGTACCATAGAATGGCAGAAATAATATAACTGATTAGTCCTTCAACTTTCACTTCAGTTTCAAACTTAGTTAGGCACTACCTTTCTTTCTT